GACTTTTCTTTTAGAAAGGTAAAAGTAAAGAAAAAAGAAAATAAATAAGGAAAAAAAGTAGTAGGTATTGGTTTTTCTTATTGTAATATCCATAATTCTGATAAGAGCTGATTCACCAAAATAGAATATAGAATATTTAGGAAAAATTCGGGCTGAAAAAATCTCCTATCATACGTAGATTTGAGTTTCGAAATACAATTATGGTAATCATTCATTACTGTATTCCAGTACAATTTTGAAGACATTTTTTTTTTTAAGGCTTCGCAAAACGATCAATAAAGAATTGATCCAGTTCGATTGAGCAATCGATTACTCAATTAGTATTAGTAATGCCCCGGCCCTAGAGTCCGCTCCTTCCCCATACTACAAGGGAAAGGGAAAATGTAAAGACTACCATTAAAGCAGCCCAAGCAAGACTTACTATATCCATGTGAATTATGCCCCCTATTTCTATGAAGGAATTATTCTATTATTGATTAATAATCATAGTGGAATCAATGGCACAGAGTCAAAATAGGATTTTGACTTAAGACTATTGATGAACCAAACCAATTTAATGAATACACTCGTAACAAGTTTCAATATTTTAGGATTTCCGGTAGAATCAGGAAGCATTAAGTACAAATACGATGATACACCCGCCCTTTCTTTGGAAATATCAAAGGAATGTTTCTAATAAAGCATGTAAGAATAGTAAGACCTATTGTTTTGTTTGTTTTAATACCTTTCTTTACTAAGCAAAAACATAAAAATATACCATCAAGATAGATAACTATCTATCAGATACCTCTATTTCCTATTTGATCTAAGCTTACTGTCTTTCTTTCCGTGAAAGAATCGGGAGAACCCACCGCCACTATTACTACATACATTCTTTTTTTTTCAACTTTGACCTTTACTCTATATATAAGAGTAGACCAACCATTCTGATTACATGTCTGAGCACTCATAGCCTCTCGTGAGTCTGGATACAAAGTATCCTCGGGCCTTTCCACAACTTCTAAATTGATTTCCCATCATCGTATCCGATCTAATTTAATACCCGATGGAGCCGCGAGACACTACTTTAATAAGGGTAGTAGTTTAAGAGTAAGAGATTTTGATATGATAGTCTTTCGTATAATCTCTTCTTCAATTCTAGTAGCAAAAACGGAGTGCCTCTTAGGAACCTTTGTATACTGAGATTTCTGACCTTAGTTCTGAATTCCGGAATTGACTCTCACCATTTATTTGATTCAATTGAAAAATCAAATAAATGGCCCGAACCAATCATTAAATTAATAAGTGAGAGTTGTTTCATCCCTATTGATACGGGTTTGGGATACACCCAGATTTTGAGAAAAAAAATTACAGTCTTTTCTAAAACCTATGCTATGAGTTATAAAAATCAAGTATTGACACGCCTGCTTAGTCCTTTGCTTCTGCTTCTTGCGGAGCAAGAATTCATCGAATTAGATCGGCAGGATAAGAAATAAAAAATCTTTTGTTGATCAGGCGACACCCGGATTTGAACTGGGGGTAAAGGATTTGCAGTCCCCCGCCTTACCACTTGGCCATGCCGCCAAATTAGATCCAAAATGGATAAAAATATTATCCATATTCTATTACTAACTCTTTTTTGCTTTTTTTTGATCTTGAATCCCGTTGTACTTATCCTTTTTTTTATTCCTATTTTTTATTGGATCTAGTTTATATTATTCTCTTTGATTGCTTGTATCTCAAAATATACACCACTTCAAAATATCCCTTCTCTTTTCTATTGAGAGTAGAAAAAATGGATTTCCGGCGACAGACCGAAAAATTCAGGGCAAATTGGAACCATTAACAATTTACTTTGAATTAGTGAACGGTTCTTCAATTTTTATCTCCACTGAAATTTTGTTTCCTTGAATGGCAAAAGAAAATAAAATGGATTTATGACTAATCACATTTTTTTCAATAATCAATCCTTTTCAATTTCAATTATCAATTATAACAACATATATGTGTATATGTAAACCCCAGAACAGAAATTGTTACCCAGATACCGAGCCGGGCCTCTCTCTTAATGTACATATCCCTATAGAGAATCGTCGTGTTTCAATTTTTCATTGAATATATTGAATAGAAAATACGAATTTTGATGGAGTGTGACCCATGTTGTCCCACCCTAAGTGAAATTTTACAAGAAAAGGTGTGATATGCGGATAGATAGCCGTATCGGCATGTACTTAATAAATACAACACTATTCTTCGTATATTTATATTACGCAATTCAATCGTATTCTATAAATTCCACCCACTACCAAAAAGAATCCGCGAATTCTTTTTTGAACATGAAATTGAGTGTGTTAAAAAAAAAGGAAACTCTATACTACTTCTGATTATTCTGTCTTTATCTCATTTATAGAGAGGAGATTGAATCTCAACCATTTATTTTTTTTGTACCCCATCGGATAATAATATCATAGTAATAGGTAGAAATTGGATCAATTTTGATATTCTATACAAGACTCCATAA